TAGGCTTAGTAGGGCTCGAACCTACAATATAACCGTTATGAGCGGTACGTTTCAACCAATTAAACTATAAGCCCCTACGGATCTCTACATGCAATTCGCTCACTTCGGGAAGAGCGGACGGAAAGAGGAGGCCTTTGCTCTATCTGCTTCTTCCTCTTCAACAATTGGATTAAAAAAAAACGGATTTTCTTAGTTTATAGATATAATTATATAATTATATATCTATTTTTTATTATTATTTATTATAATAAAAATTTTTTAAGCAAGCGGCCCCTTCGCGACTCAAACTGCCGGTACGCTTTCCGGCTCGCAACGACTCAAACGGGCGGGGGCTTTTTATTTGCTTGCAATGCTTGCAGTTCGCCTTTAGTTAGAAGTAGAAGTAGAGGGCACCCTTTGCCCCACACTTCAGAGAAGGTAAAAAGGTATGGATTAAGTAAGAAAAAGTACATAACATAAGGAGTGAGAAAGAAAACCTTGGTTACGGGAACCAAAGGTTAGGCCGACTACTTACTTTAGTATAGCTACACCTAAAAAAGTTTATTCCTACCCCCTTTTCTTCCCCTTTCTGTCAATGTTGCCAATTCTCAAATTATAATGTACCCTCGCGCATACAATTGCCCAACAACTTTCTTCCTCCGACTTCTTTAGCCACTTCCGCATCTGTCGTATTCGGGATCGGGAGAGCTTGGCTTCGCGGCGGAGCATTTAGCAATGCCAGCCAGCCTGGTGAGGGCTGGCTCTGTCTGGGGACAGGCTAAGGCTGGGCCTGCTGGGCTTGCTTCTCATGAGATTGGGTGAGGGAATCGGAAGGGGGCTCATAAACCGGGCGGGCGGGCTTTTGGGCACACGGAAAAGGGGAAGTGGATGGAGGGTGCTTCTCAGCTAGAGTTGGGGGTGGGGTCGCTATAGTGGCTAGGGCGAGTCTTCCTACACGGCGCCCGGCTCCAGACGAAGCGGCGGCCTCCCCTCGAAGCTCTTCATAGTCCAGGCGGGGTAGACAATCTTCTCTCAAAAAGAGACAGACCAGAGATGACAGAGGAAGCGGTTCAAAAAAGATACGGCAGTCAGAACAGCCTCAGCCCAAAATAAACTAGGGACAGAAGCTGAGAGCAAGAGAGAGCGAGCTGTCTCCAATATATGTATATGGCGATGTTTCCGCTCGGCAACCCCATTCTGCTGAGGAGTGTGGGGGCAGGATCGTTGGAAAAGCGCTTTGTAAGTGAAGTGAGTTGAAGCAAGCAGAGTTCGGAAGGCAGCGGAGATATACCCCAGAATCAGAACGGAAAACCTTGATTTTAGTAAATTTTTTCATTGTTCTGTCAAAAAAAACATATACGGATGATCCCCCTTTCGATAACAGAGGGGCAGGATGGACTTCGGACACAAGATCAAAAGGAGAAGTAGAAAGAGCTTCTTTAATAAAGGAAGGGCCGAGCCTTTTCCCCGTTTGCAACCCATATAAGTAGAAATCTCAATGTTAGGTACAGACCCCAACATTCCAGTAGAAATAAAATATCTAAGCCTTGGGCTGCAGACATATGTCCTAATCTACGATGCCACAACAAAAAAGGGGGAGGGAACAACACCAGACACAGCAGAAAAGGCAAAAGAGTGAGGTAAACAAAGTTTCTCCAAAAAAGAGAGCTTGCCAACTCTACGGCCCTTCCCAATCCCCTTAAGGGTCTTTCGCATGATCCTGTTCAAGACAGGAGGTAGGAAGTGAATATAAGCATTTTTTTTTATAAGGAAGCGCTTGATCCGGGCCTTATTTAAAAGGGCTTCGAAATAAAAGGAAGATCGTGGGATCAAAGTGGACGTTCTCGATTTCCATGGCCGATTGCATCCCGAGGACTTTCTTGATTGGCTAAGTAGCGTGGAGAAGTTCTTTGATTGGAAAGAACTATCCAAGGTGTGCGAAGGTTAAATTCCTGAGTACGGGTCATGCCTCAATTTGGTGGAATCAAGTCCAAGCAAGGCGCGAGCCGAAAGGCAAAGGGAAGTACATGAGACAATATGCGATCGAGGTTGCGGGAGAAATTTCTACCCTCCGATTAGACCCAAAGCTTGTTCCAAAGGTTCCACTTCGCTTTAAAGGATAGGGGGGGGAGAAGCGTACTAGAAAGCCCCTACTCCTATAACAGTTGCGGAGTTCTGCCAATTGTTTATTCGCAACGGCTTGAACGAATCCGACGAAGAATCCCTTGCTTGATAGGGCTTGAGGTTAGAAATCCAAGATGAAATCTCGATGCATCGGATGCGGAAAGTGGCCTATCAACTAGCTCTAAAGGCCGAGGAAAAGCTAAAGAGAAGGACCACAAGGAGGCACCGAAGGTGATAGGGGGTCGACCTCTACCATATCGGGCGAGGAAAGAGACCCCTTCCCTCAATATATACGGCGCGCTTCACTAATATAATGCTCAAGTAAAGGCTCCATCCTACCCTACTCGTTGCCCAGAAGCCTTTACTTGAGCATTGTACAAGTGCTTAAGGCTCCTTC